TTTCCACCAAGCTAAAACAATATGTTGATGTCTCTAGTAAACCAAAGGCATTGTTTAATAGCTATTTTGCTTCAATCTCCCCTATACAAATAATACAAATCAAAAAATTGAAGATTTAGTTATGATTAGAAATAAACTTTTCTATCTTTATCCATGGATTCTTTACTCATACTCATTCAATTGGAAGTATTGATCCAATTCAATAAAATTATGTTTCGTAATTTAATTTCATAATCCAATTTTTCAATTTATAATTGACTCTTGGATACAAATCACGAGAATGTATGTTCTTCCTCGAATCGTTCATTGAGAGGTAAAGGATTTAATCCTTTTAAGAAATAAAATTTTTGATCGGAATATGAATCAAACCGAAGGACCCCTTAACTATGAACTATTGAGGGGATTAATAGAACGAATCACACTTTTACCACTAAACTATACCCGCTATGGTGCGATTATTGTATATAAATGGACCTTTTGTCGAGCAAGGGAATCAGGCGAAATCAATAATCAATATAGAATCAGAAAAGAATCATGAAAAGAGATATTTCGTTAGGGAACCTAATGAGATTAAGAAAAGAGAACTCGTTAAAATAACTAAATAAAAAGTTGTTCTTTCTTTTTTTTTTTCAGTAAAATAAATAGAAATAATAAAATAAAAAATAACACTTTGATTCTATATCATAGGAATGAAAACGGTCCTGCTTCTGATTGTTGTTGTTTCAATAGCAATGATTTTTCAAATCAAATAAATCATTTTATCTACTACGATTCATTGGAACAAAAAAAGGCCCCGGCTAGGTACTGACCAGGGCCAGGCCGTGGAAATAAAAGGAAATAAAAAAAGGGCCCCTTTTCCTTTTCGGACGAAAAAAAGGTATTCTTATCTATTCTTTTATCTTTTATATAGAATCAAAAGAAGTATTATTTTTTTTTTTTTTAATAAAAATTATATTATATATTGATTTCTATTGATTATATATTGTTGTATATTGATTGGAATATTGAGTTATATTGAGTTGGAGATATCTCTTTCGAGCCTTTACTTTATTTAAAACTTTATCTAAATATCTAAATATATCTAAATGGAATTTGAATTGCTAATATATATAAAAGTTTTATATAAATAAAAAAAAAGCGAGATACGAGATATTAAAATATATAATATATATAATAAAGAGAAGAGCTTTTTTCAAACCTTACTTTTTGTGTAATGTAACATAGTAATTATCCTTTTTCAATTGGGAGGGATGGCTGAGTGGACTAAAGCGTCGGATTGCTAATCCGTTGTACGAGCAATTCGTACCGAGGGTTCGAATCCCTCTCTTTCCGTTTCCGTTGATGACTTAGTATTTTATTTATCTTTCGAATTTATCGAACCCCTCCTCCTTTTTACTTCCTTTTTATTTATATTTTATTTATAATTTAATAGTTAAATTAATAGTTAAAGATGTGGAATAGATAAAATCCTAAGAACATTTTAAAATCAAACAAAAAAAAAAGAAAAAAAAACCTTATTTTTTATTCTTCACGTCCAGGATTACGTCCTGGATCATTAGATAGGAATCCGAAGATGAAGAGAGAAACAAAAAATATCACTACTGTGTAAACAAAGAGTTTGAGAGTAAGCATTACACAATCTCCAAGATCATTTTTTGGGTTAGGAAAAAAAGAAAATAGATTCCCTATTTTTATACCACATGTCCTATTTTGACACCAAGAAATGAAATGATTTCTAGAAATAGAAAAGAATATTCAGAAATTCATTTGTAATAAGAGTCGAGTCTTTCATTACCAAAAATTTTCTTTCATACCCACAATTAGATATTGTGGGGGACTCTAATAGGGTCTTTTCAATGGTAAGGGAAAAAAAGGCCAGAATGAGAAAATGAGGTGATCCAGATTTATCGCGGCTATACAAGAATTTCAATGTTTGAGTTGAGGGTTCATACTGTAAGACTTATCTGATCTTATCAATTGTTAGAATTTTTTTTGCTCAAATAGGTCGTGAATTTTTCTAGGACAGTATTAAAGATCTCATCGAAAACTTACAGCAGCTTGCCAAACAAAAGCTAAGAGAAAAAAGAGCAGAGGGATTACTGGCATAACATCCACGATTGGATTCAAAAAAGCGTAAGCCTCGGGCAATTTGGCGAAGAGAAGACTGCTTGAATAAAAGGCAGAATTAAGACAGATACAGACCATACTAAAGATATTAAGCATAACAAACATTTTGTTCTTGAATGAAGCTAATTATATTTTGATTGAGTTATTAATATATTATTGATATAAAAATGAATAAAGTAAGGTAGACCAAAAAATCCTTCTTTTTAAACCCACCCAATCAAAATTTCTTCAATTCTCAAATCAAAAAAGAATAGAAGAAATCATACTTTCATACAATATCTTAATTGAATTATATATTATGATCAATAAATTAAGTTTAATTCTAATTCTATATCTACACGTATCAAAATCCTAGCAACAATCAAATCTATTTGATAGATATTTGAACTGGAATTGACGAACAACCAATACCAATACTAATGTCTAGTAGGGTCGAATAGAAATAGAAAATGGGGCGTGGCCAAGCGGTAAGGCAACGGGTTTTGGTCCCGCTATTCGGAGGTTCGAATCCTTCCGTCCCAGAGCCTACCCATTATATATTTTATTATATATCGGAATATCGGAATAATTCCTTCTTGAACAATTTTCTGTTTATAATAATTATAATAAATGTGATTCTTGTTTCTTATTTGTAATGATTCTTCTCTAAATCATATTCACAAATTTTATCGAGTTCAAATAACACGCAGATGTAATTGAATCTATGTGTGATCCAGGAAAGATGGGAATATAGATCAAAAGAGTTTGAATTCAAAATTGGATTTGTTTTTCGATCTATCTATTTGTCTTAAATCATTGATGTTTTAATCCGAATATGGATTTATCTCTCTTATGATGATAAAATGCGATCCTTACTGTAAAACTTTATTCAAATAATGATATCGAGATAGGCATTTTTTCAATTAAATCTTTTTAATGATTTCTTTCTTATGAGTCCTTGGTACTCGAAGAAGTGTAAGATTGATGAATCTATCCTATCGAGTCACTTGAAGATCTAGATTCAAAAAGAACTTATTTATTCGTATTCATCAACTGCCCATTCATATAATTCATATAATTCATATAGAAGTAAAAAGTATGGATTACTATGTACCGACTGAACCAATGACTATTCATGATTCCATAATTGAATCAATTACATACCGGTACATACCGGTTCCAAACTAAAGGAATGTTATGGTAAAACTTCGTTTGAAACGATGTGGTAGAAAGCAACGTGTGACTTGAAGGACATGATCCGCTGTGGACTCTTACATCCACCATTTTCAATTATATAGAAATGAAGGTGCTCTTGGCTCGACATCGTTTGGTCTGTTACACACTATAACCCTCATTTTTTATTGGGTTGGAATGAAAAAGTACATGATGGAGCTCGAGTAGAAAGTATTGATCCATTTCTCAGGGGTAAGGATCTAGGGTTAGTGCCAATCAATAAGTTGGAACAACTTCGTAAATATGTAAATATATTTTTGATATAGAAATCGAAAGGATCAAATTTTTCAAATACAAAAGTAAAGTTTGTTGGAATTGGTAAAACTCTTTCGATCAAAACAAAAAGTGTATCACGCGGAAATCAATCGTTCATATGATTCTTTGATAGAAAGAAATAAAAAAAAATGGTATGTTGCTGCCATTTTGAAATGATTAAAGATCACCGAAGTAATGTCTAAACCCAATGATTCAAGGCAAAGATAAAGGATTTTGGAACAAGGAAATACCCTTTTCAATTGTCTCAACAACTAGATCAGAATGAAGAATCAAAATGGATTCTAAAAGGGAAAAACAAAAAAAGGGGATTAGAGACTACTCAATAAATAAAAAATGCCTAAAGGTTTTCCTTTGAGTTATTTGAGAATTATCCAACTTGAGTTAGGGGGGTACAAATGATTTCTTTTTCGGGAAAGAAAAAGAAAAAAAGGACTTAAATCATAGTCTAATTGATTTGATGATTTTAGGGAATTATTTGACATTATAATTCTATACAGAGACATAACTTCGAATCAAATCATTTTTCTCGAGCCGTACGAGGCGAAAACTTCTTATACGTTTCTAAGGGGGGTATTGTTTATCTACACCTATCCCAATGGGCCATTTATCGAATCGTTGCAATTGATGTTCGATCCCGAAGAGAAGGAAGAGATCTTCGGAAAGTTGGTTTTTATGATCCGATAAAGAATCAGACCTATTTAAATGTTTCTACTATTTTATATTTCCTTGAAAAAGGCGCTCAACCTACAGGAACTGTTCATGATATTTTAAAGAAGGCGGGGGTTTTTACGGAACTTTGCCTTAACCAAACAAAATTAATGAAATAAAAAAAAAGAGGGTGTGAGTGACTTGTCTATAACTTTGTATAACGTTTTCTTTACTACTCCCCCCCCCTTTTTTTCTCTTACTCTATTCATATCTTACTCTATTCATATCTTACTCTATTCATACCTATTTATTATTTCTACCATAGAATGTCGTGTTATATAACTACAAAAATCTATTTTATTGATATACTTTTATTGATATAAATTGATATAAGATTGATATAAAATGGATAGAAAAAAGACATCAAATGAATAAATGAAGGAATTGGGTCTAGAATCTAGAATTAGAAATAAGATCAAAATAATATATAATATAAATATTAAAAAATAAAATTTTGACATCACTTTTAATTCTTTTCGTTGTAACTCCATTACTATTAACAAATAAAAAAAGGGGGGGTTAAGCTATCTTAGTCTACTTATATTGATTATTGATTGAATAAACTCGAGATTTTTTTCTACTTCTTCCTTTTCCTTAATTTATTCTTCCACCCTACACCCTTTTTTTGTATCTATGTAAATTATCTATGTAGTACCAATCCAACATAAACTTTTAGT